GCTAGCGTAGCTTAATTAAAGCATAACACTGAAGATGTTAAGATGGGCCCTAGAAAGCCCCGCGAGCACAAAGGTTTGGTCCTGACTTTACTGTCAGCTTTAGCTAGATTTACACATGCAAGTATCCGCCTCCCTGTGAGAATGCCCATAGTGCCCTTTTCGGGAACAAGGAGCTGGTATCAGGCACACGACACACGTAGCCCACGACACCTTGCTTAGCCACACCCCCAAGGGAATCCAGCAGTGATAAATATTAAGCCATAAGTGAAAACTTGACTTAGTTAAAGCTAAGAGAGCCGGTAAAACTCGTGCCAGCCACCGCGGTTATACGAGAGGCTCAAGTTGACAGACAACGGCGTAAAGAGTGGTTAAGGAAAACATTTAACTAAAGCGGAACCCCCTCATTGCTGTTATACGCTTCCGAGGGAATGAACCCCAACTACGAAGGTGGCTTTATATTAACCTGAACCCACGAAAGCTAAGGAACAAACTGGGATTAGATACCCCACTATGCTTAGCCTTAAACATTGATTACTTATTACATCAAACATCCGCCCGGGAATTACGAACATTAGTTTAAAACCCAAAGGACTTGGCGGTGCTTAACATCCACCTAGAGGAGCCTGTTCTAGAACCGATAACCCCCGTTCAACCTCACCCTCCCTAGCTTTTTCCGCCTATATACCGCCGTCGTCAGCTTACCCTGTGAAGGACTAATAGTAAGCGCAATTGGTACAACCCAAAACGTCAGGCCGAGGTGTAGTGCATGAGAGGGGAAGAAATGGGCTACATTCGCTGCTCATCAGCGAATAACGAATGATGCATTGAAATTATGCAGCTGAAGGAGGATTTAGCAGTAAGTGGAAAATAGAGTGTTCCACTGAAACCGGCTCTTAAGCGCGCACACACCGCCCGTCACCCTCCCCAAGCTCCTGGACCCTAATCCTACTTAAACCGTAACAAATGCGAAGGAGAGGAAAGTCGTAACATGGTAAGTGTACCGGAAGGTGCGCTTGGTAAAATCAGAGCGTAGCTAAAGTAGAAAAGCATCTCCCTTACACTGAGAAGTCATCCGTGCAAGTCGGATCGCCCTGACGCCTATTAGCTAGCTCCGCCTACTAAACTCAACAAATAAACATAAATAAACCCAAAAGCACTAGACTACAAATCAACCAAAGCATTTTCCCTCCTCAGTATGGGCGACAGAAAAGGACCTCAATGGACGCAATAGAAAAAGTACCGCAAGGGAAAGCTGAAAGAGAAATGAAACAAACCAGTAAAGCCTAAAAAAGCAGAGATAACTCCTCGTACCTTTTGCATCATGATTTAGCCAGCACCTTCAAGCAAAGAGAACTTTAGTTTGAAACCCCGAAACTGCGTGAGCTACTCCAAGACAGCCTATTTATAGGGCAAACCCGTCTCTGTGGCAAAAGAGTGGGAAGAGCTTCGAGTAGGGGTGACAGACCTATCGAACCCAGTTATAGCTGGTTGCCCGGAAACTGGATAGAAGTTCAGCCTCACCGCTTCTCCCTTCATATAATCTCAATTGCATAATGATTCCGAAGAAACCGTGAGAGTTAGTCAAAGGGGGTACAGCCCCTTTGAACAAAGACACAACTTTATTAGAAGGATAAAGATCATAATTTTTAAGGCAAAATGTTCTGGTGGGCCTAAAAGCAGCCATCCCAATAGAAAGCGTTAAAGCTCGGACATAATTTGACCCTCCCCATATCCTGATATTTACATCTTAATCCCCTAACATTACCGGGCCTCCCCATGCACCCATGGGGGCGACCCTGCTAGAATGAGTAATAAGAGAGCCCGACTCTCTCCCAGCACATGTGTAAATCGGAACGGACCCCCCACCGAACAATAACGGCCCCAAACGAAGAGGGCACTGGACATACGCATAAACAAACTAGAAAATCGTCCTAATACTACCGTTAACCCCACACTGGTGTGCCCCCCGGGAAAGACCAAAAGAAAGAGAAGGAACTCGGCAAACATAAACCTTAAAGCCTCGCCTGTTTACCAAAAACATCGCCTCTTGCAAAACCAAAGAATAAGAGGTCCCGCCTGCCCAGTGACAACAGTTCAACGGCCGCGGTATTTTGACCGTGCGAAGGTAGCGTAATCACTTGTCTTTTAAATGAAGACCTGTATGAATGGCATAACGAGGGCTTAACTGTCTCCTCTTTCCAGTCAATGAAATTGATCTCTCCGTGCAGAAGCGGAGATAAAAACATAAGACGAGAAGACCCTATGGAGCTTTAGACACAAAGACAGATCATGTCAAACACCCCACAATAAAGGCCCAAACTTAATGATCTCCTGTCCTAATGTCTTCGGTTGGGGCGACCATGGGGAAACACAAATCCCCCATGTGGAATAGGAGGACAATCCCATATTATTTTCCTCTCCTCCCACAAGCAAGAGCCACAGCTCTAGCTAACAGAACTTTTGACCTTATATGATCCGGCACACGCCGATCAACGGACCAAGTTACCCTAGGGATAACAGCGCAATCCCCTTTTAGAGCCCATATCGACAAGGGGGTTTACGACCTCGATGTTGGATCAGGACATCCTAATGGTGCAGCCGCTATTAAGGGTTCGTTTGTTCAACGATTAAAGTCCTACGTGATCTGAGTTCAGACCGGAGTAATCCAGGTCAGTTTCTATCTATGAAGTGATCTTTTCTAGTACGAAAGGACCGAAAAGAAGAGGCCCATGCCTTAAGCACGCCTCCCCCTTACCTAATGAAAAAATCTAAACTAGGCAAAAGGGCACACCCCTGTGCCTAAGAGAATGGCATGTTAGAGTGGCAGAGCCCGGCAATTGCAAAAGGCCTAAGCCCTTTAAACAGAGGTTCAAGTCCTCTCCCTAACTATGATTACAGCACTGATTACCCACTTGCTTAACCCCCTGGCTTTTATCGTCCCTGTTCTATTAGCAGTCGCTTTCCTCACCTTAATCGAACGAAAAGTTTTAGGCTACATGCAACTACGAAAAGGCCCCAATGTAGTCGGACCCTACGGACTATTACAACCCATTGCCGACGGGGTAAAACTCTTTATTAAGGAACCTGTCCGGCCCTCTACCGCCTCCCCCGTCCTCTTCCTCCTAGCACCTATACTTGCACTAACACTAGCACTCACGCTCTGAGCACCAATACCCCTCCCCTACCCCGTGGCTGACCTCAACCTGGGTATCCTGTTTATCCTTGCACTCTCAAGCCTCGCCGTGTACTCCATTTTAGGCTCAGGCTGAGCCTCAAATTCCAAATACGCCCTAGTGGGAGCCTTACGAGCCGTAGCCCAAACTATTTCTTACGAAGTTAGTCTAGGTCTTATCCTACTTAACATCATCATCTTCACAGGAGGCTTTACTCTCCAAACCTTTAATACTGCTCAAGAAAGCATTTGACTTGTAATGCCGGCCTGACCCCTCGCCGCTATATGATACATTTCCACCCTTGCCGAAACAAATCGTGCCCCCTTTGACCTAACAGAAGGAGAATCGGAACTAGTCTCTGGTTTCAACGTAGAATATGCGGGAGGACCTTTTGCCCTATTTTTCCTAGCCGAGTACGCCAACATCCTACTTATAAACACGCTTTCTGCCACGCTCTTCCTAGGAGCCGCACACATCCCGGCTTTCCCGGAACTCACCGCAATAAACCTCATAACTAAAGCAGCCCTTCTGTCAATCGTTTTCCTTTGAGTCCGAGCATCCTACCCTCGATTCCGATACGACCAGCTTATGCACCTTATCTGAAAAAACTTCCTGCCCCTCACACTTGCGCTCGTCATTTGACACCTCGCCCTCCCCATCGCATTTGCAGGACTACCCCCGCAACTCTAACCTCAGGAGCTGTGCCTGAAGCAAAGGGCCACTTTGATAGAGTGAATTATGGGGGTTAAAGTCCCCCCAACTCCTTAGAAAGAAGGGATTTGAACCCTACCTGAAGAGATCAAAACTCTTAGTGCTTCCACTACACCACTTCCTAGTAGGGTCAGCTAATTTAAGCTCTTGGGCCCATGCCCCGAACATGTAGGTTAAATTCCTGCCTCTGCTAATGAACCCTTACATTCTAGCTGTCCTATTATTTGGTTTAGGCCTGGGGACAACAATTACATTCGCAAGCTCCCACTGATTACTTGCGTGGATGGGCCTAGAAATCAACACCCTGGCCATCATCCCCCTAATAGCCCAACATCACCACCCCCGAGCAATTGAAGCCACCACAAAATACTTCCTCACACAAGCCACGGCAGCCGCTATGCTCCTATTTGCTAGCACAACCAACGCCTGACTAACTGGTCAGTGAGATATTCAACAAATAACCCACCCCTTACCAACCACCATAATTACCCTAGCCCTCGCTCTCAAAATTGGGCTTGCTCCCATGCACTCCTGACTCCCAGAAGTCCTTCAAGGCCTAGACTTAACCACAGGCCTTATTCTGTCAACATGACAAAAACTCGCCCCCTTTGCCCTATTCCTCCAACTGCAACCCAACAACCCCACCCTTTTAATTATGCTTGGCCTCGCATCTACCCTAATTGGCGGTTGGGGCGGACTTAACCAGACACAACTGCGGAAAATCCTAGCATATTCTTCCATTGCCCACCTGGGGTGAATAACCCTGATCATCCAATTCTCCCCCTCGCTTACTCTACTTACTCTTCTCACCTACTTTGTTATAACCTTCTCAACATTCCTCGTATTTAAAATTAACAAAGCAACAAACGTAAACTCCCTTGCAACTTCATGGTCCAAAACCCCAGTCGTGACCTCCCTTGCCCCTCTAATTCTCCTCTCTCTGGGAGGACTGCCACCATTAACAGGCTTTATGCCAAAATGGCTTATCCTTCAAGAATTGACAAAACAGGACCTTCCTGTTTTAGCCACTTTCGCCGCACTGACCGCCCTACTTAGTCTATACTTCTACCTCCGCCTCTCATACGCAATAACCCTAACAATGTTTCCGAACAATCTTACTGGAACGGCCCCCTGACGCTTCTACACTCCTCAACTCAACCTCCCACTAGCGATCTCTACATCCGCCACCATCCTTCTCCTCCCCCTTACCCCCGCCATTACAACCCTCCTCACCCTCTAGAGATTTAGGATAGCACAAGACCAAGAGCCTTCAAAGCCCTAAGCGGGAGTGAAAATCTCCCAATCTCTGATAAGACTTGCGGGACACTAACCCACATCTTCTGCATGCAAAACAGACACTTTAATTAAGGTAAAGCCTTACTAGATAGGCAGGCCTCGATCCTACAAAATCTTAGTTAACAGCTAAGCGCCCAAACCAGCGAGCATCCATCTACTTTCCCCCGCCTAGCTTGTAGCATAATAGGCGGGGGAAAGCCCCGGCAGGAAATTAGCCTGCTTCTTAAGATTTGCAATCTTATATGTAAAACACCTCGGAGCTTGGTAAGAAGAGGATTCAAACCTCTGTCTATGGGGCTACAATCCACCGCTTAAAACTCAGCCATCCTACCTGTGGCAATCACACGCTGATTTTTCTCAACCAATCACAAAGACATCGGCACCCTTTATCTAGTATTTGGTGCTTGAGCTGGAATAGTAGGAACCGCTTTAAGCCTGCTTATTCGGGCAGAACTAAGCCAACCTGGCGCCCTTCTAGGGGATGACCAAATTTACAACGTAATTGTTACGGCCCACGCTTTCGTAATAATTTTCTTTATAGTAATGCCAATTATGATTGGAGGCTTTGGAAACTGACTGATTCCACTAATGATCGGAGCCCCTGATATAGCCTTCCCTCGAATGAATAACATGAGCTTCTGACTACTCCCTCCCTCCTTCCTTTTGCTTTTAGCCTCTTCAGGTGTTGAAGCCGGGGCCGGAACTGGTTGAACAGTCTATCCCCCACTGGCTGGGAACCTTGCCCACGCCGGAGCATCCGTAGATTTAACCATCTTCTCCCTTCACCTAGCAGGGGTCTCATCAATTCTAGGGGCTATTAACTTTATTACCACTATTATCAACATGAAACCTCCTGCAGTCTCAATATATCAAATCCCACTATTTGTTTGAGCTGTCTTAATTACAGCTGTCCTTCTTCTTCTCTCTCTTCCTGTCCTAGCTGCTGGCATTACAATACTTTTAACAGACCGAAATCTAAATACTGCTTTCTTTGACCCAGCAGGCGGGGGAGACCCAATTCTTTATCAACACCTATTCTGATTCTTCGGGCACCCAGAAGTTTACATTTTAATTCTTCCAGGCTTTGGAATAATCTCCCATATTGTCGCGTACTACTCTGGCAAAAAAGAACCCTTCGGTTACATAGGAATGGTATGAGCTATGATGGCCATCGGTCTCCTAGGCTTTATTGTCTGAGCCCACCACATGTTCACTGTTGGCATGGACGTTGATACACGTGCATATTTTACATCAGCCACTATAATCATCGCCATCCCAACCGGTGTAAAAGTATTCAGCTGACTAGCCACCCTTCACGGAGGGAACATCAAATGAGAAACGCCTATGCTGTGAGCACTCGGCTTTATTTTCTTATTCACAGTAGGAGGTTTAACAGGTATTGTCCTGGCAAATTCTTCTCTAGACATTGTCCTACACGACACATACTACGTCGTAGCTCACTTCCACTACGTTCTTTCTATGGGGGCCGTATTCGCAATTGTCGCTGGCTTTGTACACTGATTCCCTCTTTTCACGGGCTACACCCTGCACGACACATGAACCAAAATCCATTTTGGTGTAATGTTCTTCGGGGTAAATTTAACCTTCTTCCCCCAACACTTCCTAGGGCTCGCTGGAATGCCTCGACGATATTCAGACTACCCCGACGCCTACACCCTATGAAACACAGTTTCCTCAATCGGATCTTTAGTCTCTCTTGTTGCAGTTATTATGTTCCTCTTTATTATTTGAGAAGCATTCGCTGCAAAACGCGAAGTCCTCTCAGTCGAGCTTACAGCAACCAACGTAGAGTGACTTCACGGCTGCCCACCACCTTACCACACATTCGAAGAGCCAGCCTTTGTACAAATCCGGTCAAATTAACGAGAAAGGGAGGAGTTGAACCCCCATCAATTGGTTTCAAGCCAACCACATAACCGCTCTGTCACTTTCTTCATAAGACACTAGTAAAACGTCATTACATTGCCTTGTCAAGGCAAAATTGCGGGTTAAACCCCCGTGTGTCTTGGATTTTAATGGCACATCCCTCCCAACTTGGATTCCAAGACGCAGCTTCACCCCTAATAGAAGAGCTCCTGCACTTCCACGACCACGCTTTAATAATCGTTTTCTTAATCAGCACACTAGTACTTTACATTATTGTAGCTATAGTAACTGCCAAATTTACAGATAAGCTTATTCTAGACTCGCAAGAAATTGAAATTATCTGAACCATTCTCCCAGCTATTATTCTTATCCTTATTGCACTCCCGTCTCTTCGTATTCTTTACCTTATGGACGAAATTAATGACCCCCATCTTACTATCAAAGCCATGGGCCATCAATGATATTGAAGCTATGAGTACACAGACTACGAAGACCTCGGATTTGACTCATACATAATCCCTACACAAGACTTAACCCCTGGTCAATTCCGCCTTCTAGAAGCAGACCACCGAATGGTAATTCCAGTAGACTCCCCCATTCGAGTCCTAATCTCTGCTGAAGACGTCCTTCACTCATGAGCCCTTCCGGCCCTTGGAGTAAAAGTCGACGCAGTCCCCGGACGATTAAACCAAACTACCTTTATTGTAAACCGCCCAGGAGTTTATTATGGACAATGCTCTGAGATCTGCGGAGCAAACCACAGCTTTATGCCCATCGTAGTAGAAGCCGTTCCCCTAGAACACTTTGAAAACTGAACCTCATCAATAATTGAAGACGCCTCGCTAAGAAGCTAAATCGGTACAGAGCGTTAGCCTTTTAAGCTAAAGATTGGTGACTACCTACCACCCTCAGCGACATGCCTCAGCTTAACCCCGCGCCTTGGTTCGCAATCCTAACCTTTTCTTGATTAATTTTCCTCACCGTTATTCCCCCCAAAGTTATAGCCCACACCTTTCCAAACGAGCCTGCCCCTCAAAGCACAGAAAAACCTAAAACAAGCCCCTGAACCTGACCATGATAGCAAGCTTCTTTGATCAATTCCAATCCCCTGTTTACCTGGGCATCCCCTTAATGGCCCTTGCCCTTACCCTTCCATGAATCCTTTATCCCACTCCCTCCACACGATGATTAAATAATCGCCTATTAACCCTCCAAGGCTGATTTATTAACCGATTTACCCAACAGCTTCTCCTGCCTTTAAACCCAGGAGGGCACAAATGAGCAGCCCTCTTTGCATCCCTAATGGTCTTCCTAATCTCCCTTAATATGCTAGGTCTTCTCCCCTACACCTTCACCCCCACAACACAACTTTCCCTTAACATGGGCCTAGCAGTCCCCCTTTGATTAGCAACCGTTATTATTGGAATGCGAACTCAACCCACTCATGCCCTAGGACACCTCCTTCCAGAAGGAACTCCAACCCTTTTAATCCCCGTCCTAATTATTATCGAAACAATTAGCTTATTTATCCGCCCCCTGGCCCTGGGTGTCCGACTTACAGCCAACCTGACAGCTGGTCATCTTCTAATCCAACTCATTGCCACAGCCGCATTCGTTCTTCTCCCCCTAATACCAACCGTGGCTATCTTAACAACTATTCTCCTATTCCTACTAACTCTTCTAGAAGTAGCAGTTGCAATGATTCAGGCATACGTATTTGTTCTTCTATTAAGCCTTTACCTACAAGAAAACGTCTAATGGCCCATCAAGCACACCCTTATCATATAGTCGACCCCAGCCCTTGGCCCCTTACAGGTGCCGTCGGTGCCCTACTAATGACCTCCGGCCTAGCAATCTGGTTCCACTTCCACTCCACTCTTCTAATAACACTAGGACTCATCCTTGTCACCCTTACCACAGCCCAATGATGACGAGATGTAGTACGAGAAGGCACGTTCCAAGGTCACCACACCCCTCCCGTACAAAAAGGCCTTCGATATGGAATAATCCTGTTTATTACCTCAGAAGTACTTTTCTTCCTAGGATTCTTCTGAGCCTTCTACCACTCAAGTCTTGCCCCTACCCCAGAACTAGGTGGATGCTGACCCCCAGCAGGAATCACTGCCCTAGACCCCTTCGAAGTTCCCCTTCTAAACACTGCGGTCCTTCTAGCTTCTGGAGTTACAGTTACATGAGCGCACCACAGCATTATAGAAGGAAAACGAAAACAAGCAATCCAATCCCTTGCCCTTACTATTCTCCTAGGTGGTTATTTCACATGCCTTCAGGCTATAGAATACTACGAAGCCCCCTTTACAATTGCAGACGGAGTCTACGGCTCTACCTTCTTCGTCGCAACCGGTTTCCACGGTCTACACGTCATTATTGGCTCTACTTTCCTAGCCGTCTGCTTCCTGCGCCAAGTCCGCCACCACTTTACATCAGACCACCATTTCGGATTCGAAGCAGCTGCTTGATACTGACATTTCGTCGACGTCGTTTGACTCTTCCTTTACGTCTCAATCTACTGATGAGGATCATAATCTTTCTAGTATCAAACAGTATAAGTGACTTCCAATCACCCGGTCTTGGTTAAAGTCCAAGGAAAGATAATGAATTTAATTACTACAGTCATTGCAATCGCAACCCTCCTGTCAATCATTCTTGCTATTGTCTCCTTTTGACTCCCCCAAATGAACCCCGACCATGAGAAGCTTTCACCCTACGAATGCGGCTTCGACCCCCTTGGCTCTGCTCGACTGCCCTTTTCACTTCGATTTTTTCTAGTAGCTATTCTCTTCCTCCTATTCGACCTAGAAATTGCCCTCCTACTACCCCTCCCCTGAGGAGACCAATTAGACACACCAGTTCTAACATTTCTCTGAGCTTCCCTAGTCCTAGCCCTACTCACACTAGGCCTAATCTATGAATGAATTCAAGGAGGCCTAGAATGAGCTGAATAGGCAATTAGTTTAATTAAAACACTTGATTTCGGCTCAAAAGCTTGTGGTTAAAGTCCGCAATCGCCTACATGACCCCAGTTCACTTTGCCTTTTCATCCACATTTATATTAGGATTAGCAGGCCTAGCATTTCACCGCTACCACCTCCTCTCCGCCCTGCTCTGCCTCGAGGGTATAATACTATCCCTTTTTGTTGCCCTTTCCCTCTGGGCCCTTCAACTAGACTCTACAAGTTTTTCAGCCTCCCCTATACTTTTACTAGCCTTCTCAGCATGCGAGGCAAGCGCAGGCCTTGCCCTTCTAGTTGCTACTGCCCGGACACATGGGACAGATCGCCTACAAAGCCTCAACCTACTACAATGCTAAAAATCCTCATCCCAACTCTTATACTCGTCCCAACCACCTGATTTACACCTGCTAAATGATTATGGCCAACTACCCTGGCCCATAGCTTTATTATTGCCCTAGCCAGCCTAACCTGACTAAAAAATCTTTCCGAAACAGGCTGATCCTGCCTAAATAACTATATAGCCACCGATGCCTTATCCACCCCCCTCTTGGTCCTTACATGCTGGCTCCTCCCCCTCATAATCCTCGCAAGCCAAAATCACACCTCCTCAGAGCCTATCAACCGCCAACGAATGTATATCACCCTGCTTACCTCTCTTCAGTTTTTCCTTATCTTAGCTTTCGGCGCAACAGAAATCATCATGTTCTACGTTATGTTTGAAGCCACCCTTATCCCAACCTTAATTATCATCACGCGCTGAGGAAACCAAACCGAACGCCTCAATGCAGGGACCTACTTCCTCTTCTACACTTTAGCGGGCTCCCTCCCCCTTCTTGTCGCACTCCTCCTTCTACAAAACAATACCGGCTCCCTCTCCCTCCTCACCCTTCACTACTCTAACCCCATTCCTCTCTCAACCTACGCAGACAAACTCTGATGAGCAGGCTGCCTCCTAGCCTTCCTAGTAAAAATGCCCCTTTACGGAGTCCATCTTTGGTTACCTAAAGCCCACGTCGAAGCCCCAATCGCAGGCTCAATAGTACTTGCAGCAGTCCTCCTAAAACTTGGAGGCTACGGCATGATGCGAATAATAATTATACTAGAGCCTCTTACTAAGGAACTCAGCTACCCCTTTATTATTTTCGCCCTTTGAGGGGTTATCATAACAGGTTCAATTTGCCTACGCCAAACTGACCTAAAGTCACTCATTGCCTATTCATCAGTAAGTCATATGGGCCTAGTCGCGGGGGGCATCCTTATTCAAACCCCCTGGGGATTCACAGGCGCCCTTATCCTAATAATTGCCCACGGCCTGACATCCTCTGCCCTCTTCTGCCTAGCAAACACCAATTATGAACGAACACATAGCCGAACAATAGTCCTTGCCCGCGGCCTACAAATAGTCCTCCCCCTAATAACAACCTGATGATTCATTTCAAGCCTGGCCAACCTCGCTCTTCCTCCCCTCCCCAATCTTATGGGAGAACTTATAATTATCACATCTCTATTTAACTGGTCCTGATGAACGCTAGCCCTAACCGGCACAGGCACCCTTATCACCGCAGGCTACTCTCTTTACATGTTCTTAATAACCCAACGAGGCCCCCTCCCAGGACATATCATCGCCCTTGAACCCTCCCACTCTCGAGAACACCTCCTAATTCTCCTTCATCTTCTTCCTCTGATTCTCCTTATTCTTAAGCCAGAACTAATCTGAGGTTGAACCGCCTGTAGATGTAGTTTAATTCTAAAATGCTAGATTGTGATTCTAGAGACTGGAGGTTAAATCCCTCTCATCCACCGAGAGAGGCTCGTCAGCAACGAAAGCTGCTAACTTTCGCCACCTTGGTTAAACCCCAAGGCTCACTCGAACTGCTCCTAAAGGATAACAGCTAATCCGTTGGTCTTAGGAACCAAAGACTCTTGGTGCAAATCCAAGTAGCAGCTATGCACCCCACCTCGCTTATGATAACATCAAGCCTCATCATTATCTTTACACTTCTAGCCTACCCAATTTTCACCACACTGAGCCCCCGCCCACAACACCCTGAGTGAGCACTGTCCCAAGTTAAAACAGCAGTTAAGCTCGCTTTCTTTGTCAGCCTTCTCCCCCTATTTATCTATCTCAACCAGGGACTGGAAACTATTATTACAAACTGAAACTGAATAAACACACTAACCTTTGATGTCAACATCAGCCTAAAATTCGACCACTACTCTATTATCTTCACCCCCATCGCCCTTTACGTCACATGATCCATTCTGGAGTTCGCATCATGATACATACACGCAGACCCCTATATGAACCGCTTCTTCAAATACCTCCTTATCTTCCTCATTGCCATAATCATTCTAGTTACCGCAAACAACATGTTCCAAATTTTCATTGGGTGGGAAGGCGTAGGAATTATGTCTTTCCTCCTAATTGGCTGATGATACGGCCGAGCAGATGCCAACACCGCCGCCCTACAAGCAGTTCTCTACAATCGAGTCGGTGACATCGGACTAATTTTCGCCATAGCATGAATAGCAACCAACCTAAACTCATGAGAGATACAACAAATATTTGCCACAGCCAAAGACTTTGACCTTACCTACCCCCTCCTAGGACTAATCGTAGCTGCAACCGGGAAATCGGCTCAGTTTGGACTTCACCCGTGACTTCCTTCCGCAATGGAAGGCCCTACACCGGTCTCTGCCCTACTACATTCCAGCACAATAGTCGTTGCAGGCATCTTCCTCCTGGTTCGTATAAGCCCATTAATAGAAAACAACCAGACTGCCCTTACCACATGCCTCTGCCTGGGCGCCCTAACAACTTTCTTTACGGCCACCTGTGCCCTTACCCAAAACGACATTAAAAAAATTGTTGCATTCTCTACCTCTAGCCAGCTAGGCCTAATAATGGTGACCATTGGCCTCAACCAACCACAACTTGCCTTCCTCCACATCTGCACCCACGCCTTCTTCAAAGCTATGCTCTTCCTCTGCTCAGGCTCTATCATCCACAGCTTGAACGACGAACAGGATATTCGCAAGATGGGGGGAATACACAATCTCACCCCCTTCACTTCCTCTTGTTTAACTCTCGGCAGTCTCGCCCTTACCGGAACCCCCTTCCTTGCAGGCTTCTTCTCAAAAGATGCCATCATCGAAGCACTAAACACATCCCATCTTAACGCCTGAGCCCTAATCCTAACCCTCCTAGCAACCTCTTTCACCGCTATTTACAGCCTACGTGTTGTCTTTTTTGTAGTCATGGGACACCCCCGATTCAACTCCCTCTCCCCAATTAACGAAAACAACCCAGCAGTAATCAACCCCATCAAACGGCTTGCTTGAGGAAGTATCGTTGCTGGCCTTCTAATCACATCTAACATTTTACCCCTAAAAACCCCAGTCATAACTATACCCCCCGTCCTTAAACTGGCCGCCTTACTAGTTACAATTCTCGGTGTCCTTATTGCGCTAGAACTAGCATCCCTAACAAGCAAGCAATTCTCCCCCACACCCACCCTACCCCCACATCACTTCTCCAACATGTTAGGCTTCTTCCCAGCAATCATCCACCGACTCCCCCCAAAACTCAGCTTAGTCCTAGGGCAATTAATTGCCAGCCAACTTGTAGACCAGACCTGATTGGAAAAAGCAGGCCCTAAAGCCATTACATCCGCCAACCTCCCTCTAGTTTCTACAGCAAGCAACATCCAACAAGGAATAATCAAAACCTACCTCTCAATATTTTTCCTCACACTAGTCCTAATACTACTATTTACCCTTCCTTAAACAGCCCGCAAAGCCCCTCGACTTAACCCCCGAGTCAGTTCTAATACCACAAACAAAGTAAGTAAAAGAACTCACGCACTAATAATTAACATTCAACCACCCATCGAGTACATTAAAGCAACCCCTGCCATATCCCCTCGAAACACGGAAAACTCCCCCAACTCATCCGCCGACCCTCAAGAGGACTCATATCACCCCCCTCAAAATAAGCCAGAGACTACCACCACAATAATAACATACGCGACCATGTACATTGTAACAGGCCGACTCCCCAACGTCTCTGGGTATGGCTCAGCAGCAAGAGCTGCCGAATACGCAAATACTACCAGCATTCCCCCCAAATAAATTAAGAACAGCACAAGAGATAAGAAAGGCCCTCCATGCCCCACAAGAACGCCACACCCCATTCCCGCTACTACTACCAACCCAAGTGCAGCAAAGTAAGGAGAAGGATTAGAAGCAACCGCGACTAACCCAAAAACAAAAGAAAATAGAACTAAATACATAATAAAAGTCATAATTCCTGCCAGGACTTTAACCAGGACTAATGGCGTGAAAAACCACCGTTGTTATTCAACTACAAGAACTCTAATGGCAAATCTCCGTAAAACCCACCCCATCCTAAAAATTGTAAACGATTCAATAATTGACCTCCCTGCTCCCTCGAACATCTCAGCATGATGAAACTTTGGCTCCCTCCTTGCACTCTGCCTTATTACCCAAATCCTCACAGGTCTTTTCCTAGCTATACACTACACCTCCGACATCGCAACCGCCTTTACATCCGTAGCACACATCTGCCGGGACGTAAACTACGGCTGACTTATCCGGAATATGCACGCCAACGGCGCCTCTTTCTTTTTCATTTGCATTTACCTTCACATCGGTCGAGGCCTTTACTACGGCTCGTACCTCTACAAAGAAACCTGAAACACCGGAGTTGTTCTTCTCCTATTACTTATGGGAACTGCCTTCGTAGGGTACGTCCTTCCTTGAGGACAGATGTCATTTTGAGGTGCTACGGTCATTACTAACCTTCTTTCCGCTGTCCCCTACGTAGGAAACACCCTAGTCCAATGAATCTGAGGAGGTTTCTCTGTAGACAACGCCACCCTCACTCGATTCTTTGCCTTCCACTTCCTCCTGCCATTCATCATTGCAGCCTTTTTCGTCCTCCATGTACTCTTCCTACACGAAACAGGGTCCAACAACCCCACAGGCCTTAATTCAGACGCAGACAAAATCTCGTTCCACCCATACTTCTCCTACAAAGACCTCCTAGGTTTCGCAGCACTCCTCACGGCCCTCGCCGCCCTCGCACTATTTTCCCCAAACCTCCTCGGAGACCCCGACAACTTCACCCCCGCCAACCCCCTTGTTACTCCTCCCCACATCAAGCCAGAATGATACTTCCTATTTGCATATGCCATTCTCCGATCAATTCCTAATAAACTTGGCGGAGTCCTAGCCCTCCTATTCTCGATCCTAGTCCTTATAGTTGTTCCAATCCTCCACACATCTAAACAACGAGGCCTAACTTTCCGCCCAATCACACAATTCCTATTCTGAACCCTTGTCGCAGACGTAGCTATTCTTACTTGAATCGGCGGCATACCAGTTGAACACCCCTTTGTAATTATCGGACAAGTTGCTTCCGTCCTCTACTTCCTTCTTTTCCTAGTTTTCACACCTCTCGCAGGATGAGTAGAAAATAAAATGCTCGGATGAGCCTGCACTAGTAGCTCAGCATCAGAGCGCCGGTCTTGTAAACCGGATGTCGGAGGTTAAAATCCTCCCTACTGCTCAGAAAAAGGAGACTCTAACTCCTGCCCCTAACTCCCAAAGCTAGGATTCTAACATTAAACTATTCTCTGCCCTTGCGCAGCGCATATATAATATTTTAGTTTTTTAAATACATATATGTACTATTACCATATATATATTGTATAACATAACAGTACATGCTATAATAGCATATATGTATTAACACCATTACTTGGAATTAAGCACTCAGGATATACACACCGGTATAACAGTACATGGGCCCAAATTTAATAGCCAAAGAACTGAATTTAAATTAAAATATCCAAGATGCATCTCCCAGTCCAACCTGCAAAGGACAATGTTATACCAAGTAACCCTCATCTCGTTCAATGAATAGAACTTAATGTAGTAAGAGCCTACCAACCGGTGATAACTAAGTGATAACGGTTATTGAAGGTGAGGGACAAAAATCGTGGGGGTTTCACTTATTGAATTATTCCTGGCATTTGGTTCCTACTTCAGGGCCATTGACCGCTTTACTCCCCGCACTTTCATCGACGCTTACATAAGTTAATGGTGGGAATACATACTCCTCGTTACCCAGCATGCCGGGCGTTCTCTCCAGCGGGTAAGGGGTTCTCTTTTTTGTCTTCCTTTCACTTGACATATCAGAGTGCGCACGGTATATAACTAATAAGGTAGAACATTTCCTTGCCCGGCGTAAACAATATTCACGGTGATAAGATATTGGAATCAATAACCACATATTAGGATATCAAGAGCATAAGGTGTAACTACTTCTCCTAACATATCTAAGATTCCCCCCTCTTGGCTTTTACGCGTAAAACCCCCCTACCCCCTAAACTCCTAAGATCGCTGTCATTCCTGAAAACCCCCCGGAAACAGGAAAGCCTCTAGAAGTTTTTTTTTGTTCCAAAGTGCATATATACAAATTATTATAATATTTCACAT